AGATAGCCCATAAAGTCAAGGGAATGGCTGGATAGTTGACTTATATAGATTCTTTCAGTATGGAACCACAAACAAAAAGAACATTGCCAAAAATTGACAAAATAATAGTTCCATTTAGACATCAAAAGAAGCGTTCCTTTTGAAGCCAGAATTGATTTTCCCCGATACCTAAAATAATGCATGGAAAGATCCGCATCCTTGAGCAAACATAGGTTTGCTTTAAAATCCTTAGCAAAGACTTTTACAAAGCATTCTATTTTTCCATAGAAAATGTTTCGTTCAAAAAGGGCTCCAAAACTGGTTGATCGTAAATGAAGAGATTGGTTACGGAGAAAGAAAAAAATGGATTCGTATTCACATACATAAGAGTTATATAAGAAGAAGAAAAATCTTTGATTTATCTTTGAAAAAGGGGAACGGGACCTCTTTGGAGTAATGAAAATATTAAAATTGCAATACTCGTGGAGAAAGAATCGTAATAGATGCAAAGAAGAAGCGTCTTTCACCCAATAGTGAAGAGTTTGAACCAAGATTTCCAGATGAGGGGGGTAGGGTATTAGTATATCTAATACATAATTTAAATGTGAGAAATTGTCCTCTAAAAAAGGAAATATTGAATGAATTGATCGTAAATTCTGAGATTTTAATATTTTTTTGCGCTCTAATATGAATCGTAAAGAAAACGGAATTTCCACAATAAAAGCAAACCCCTCTGATAGCAGTTTAGAATACAAACTCTTGTTGGGCCCAAAAATTTGACTTTTGTTAGAAGAATAGGTAGTAAAATAGATCTGTTGATAAATTCGAGTAATTAAGCGTTTCACAATTTGAAAACTCAATTTTTTTTCATACCCGGTATTTTTAAAAGAAATCGACCTATTTAAACCACGATCATGAGCAAGTGCATAAATAGACTCCTGAAAGAGAAGTGGATATAGGAAGTTGTGTTGTTGAGATCTCTCTGGCTGTAAATATCTTTGAATTTCCTCCATTTTAATTTGGATTTGGACCAAAGGCAGAAGATTTTGAGGGTTATCAAATGATACATAGTGCGATACAGTCAAAACAAGGTATTTATATATAGTAATAATAAATAGAGTTCGAATAAGAAATACCTCGGAACCTGGTAAACTTTAAACGGATTCGCTAGACTCTCCTTAGACTCCCCCATTCCATTTCATCGATCTATATTATAGGAATTTTAGAATAGGATAATCAGATGGTTAGAAATCCTTTATTTTGAAAACCGAATCGCTCTTTTGATTTCGGAAAAACTTTCTTTATCAACATACTTTTTCTTTTACACACTAATCTCCATTCCAGAATAAGTAGGATTCATTACAAAAAAATAAAGAATCCACTCGTGAGGCGAGAACCCCCTTCCCGCCGCGGGCACTAATCTATTTTGATTTTTAACGTCTAATTAGCTCGGGAATCATTCAAATTAAGAACCAAAGCTCGTTGCTTTTTCTTTCCCCAGAATTGAATTGAAGCCCTAGCCTTATCCATTTATTCATTCGACCTAACTAGGATTTTCATTTTATTCGGTTCTAAGAATTCGAACACGGCCTTATACCGATCTAGTAAGACTGAAATATTCTCAGAACTCTCCGTTGATACGACATGCTGTTTTTAACATCCATTTCCCCTCAGGATCAGTCGCGGTCTTCCAAGCTTTACCGATGGTATAGACGAATCCCTCACTTCATCCAAATGTGTAAAAGATCCTAGTCGCACTTAAAAGCCGAGTACTCTACCGTTGAGTTAGCAACCCGAAAAAAATATAGAATTGGGGAATTCTAGTAGAGACTGTATAGATACAATCCGAATACAAAAACAAAAAAAAGAAGACGATTCAGTCAAACTGTTGAACAAAGAAATCTAAAAAAAAACACACACATTTTCTAATTGACAATTTTTTTGAAACAAAAAATAGATCCACTTCACTTATCTTTACTTAAATTGACAATTAAAATGAATTATATTTGTTTGATACGCTGTTGTCAATAGAAATGTTGAGAAAAAACCCAATAGAAAAAACAAAAGAAATTCCATTTTCAATTGAAATTGGTTCAATTGAAAAATGGAAAAAAAAATACTAATAACTAATAAATAACTAATATATGAATAATTCATATATTCATTTAAATGAATGAAAATAAAACAAAAGGACTTGTATTGGCACTACATATAGAATCTAGATACAAAAAAGTGTAGCTGGAAAAAGAAATGAAAAAATAAATAAAAAGAAAACTTTCATAATGAAATTGAAATAAAGGCTTTTTCAATTCAATATAAAAACAGAATTCAACGGAAGCAATGAGAAATCTAAAAAAGATATACAAATAGAAAAAGATATACAAATAGAGCAGGAAATACAAAAAGGGTAGCTATAAGTCTAACTTTTATCTTCTATTTTTGTATTTCCCAAATTTTTTCCTTAATTGAATTTCGCTTGATTAGGACGAAGTTCCACCCCCGACCTCTTTAAAATATCCTGAACAGTTCCTGTAGGTTGAGCACCTTTTTCGAGGAAATATAGAATAGCCGGAACATTTAAATAAGTTTGATTCCTTATCGGATCATAAAAACCCAATTTCCGAAGATCTTTTCCTTCTCTTCGGGATCGAACATCAATTGCAACGATTCGATAGACGGCTCATTGGGATAGATGTAGACGAGCAACACCCCCCCTAGAAACGTATAGGAAGTTTTCTCCTCGTACGGCTCGAGAAAAATGAAGGATTCGAGGTTTTGCCTATGTATGAAATTTCTAAATTAGAACAAAAAATCAATTAGACTTTGATTTAATTTTTTGCTTCTTCCTTCATAAAAATGAAAAATAAATCATTCCTACTCTCATAACTCAAATTGGATAATTCTCAAATAAAAAGTTTTAGAAAATTTCATTTCTTGAGCGGTCTTTACTCCCCCTATGCTTGTCTCGTTTAAAATCAAATGAATTTGGATTCTTCCGTCTGATCCAGTGATTGAGACAATTAAAACGGCGTTTGCTTGTTCTGGGATCCTTTGATAGTTTGTTTTGAATCATTGGGTTTAGACATTACTTCGGTGTTTCTTAAGACTTTCCTTTCAAAATGGCAGCAACATACCTTTTTTTTATTTCTTTCTACCAAAGAATCCTACAGACGTTGGATTCCCGCATGATACACTTCGGATCGAAAAAGTTTGATCAAGTCTAATAACTTTTTGGAAACTTCCTCGAATTGGATTCTTTCTATATCGAAGATATGTTTACGAAGTTGTTCCAATTTATTGATTGGCATTAACCCTAGATCCCTGCCCCCAAAAAAAAACTAACTACTCGAGCTTCATCATGAACTATTTCCATGAAAACCCAACAAGGGTTCTCGTGGAACAGAACAAATGATGTCGAGCCAAGAGCATCTTCATTCCTATATCAAATGGTGGATGTAACAATCCACAACGGATCGTGGCCTTCAAGTCGCACGTTGCTTTGTACCACATCGTTTCAAACGAAGTTTTACCATAACATTCCTAAAATTTTAATTTGGAACCGGTATGGACTTGATTCAATTATGGAATCATGAATAGTCATAGGTTCTATTATTGGTTCGGTTGATGTGTAGACATCATGATCTATAAGTTTTCTCTATTGATATTTCTATATATAAAGAATTCTAGATAAATTAGTATTAGAGATTAGATAGCTGGGGTAAAGATTTTTCTGAAGAAGTCTTAGCAAGATCCCTTCGGAAACATAATATGAATAATCTATATTCAAATTTCAATATTTATTTGAAAAATATTGAATTTCAGAAATTGAAATTGTTTCATTTCATATTGTTTAACTCCGGAGTCATTACCCTTTCGACAATCTAATCTTGCTCTAAAGTAAATAAAATTGATAAATCACCACAGCGCTATATAGATTTCTCATTTTTCATTAGAGCCAAACCCGAAATACTTCAAAAAAATATTCAAAGAAAACAAATCGGTTACTTGTTTGTTTGTTAATGAGATTTGGACAAAGACATCCTATTGAGCGAATTGAATTAGGACCAGCCTCCTTAGGTTAGTTGGTTAGGATCCAAGAGACCCACAAAAAACAAAAAAAAACAAATGAATTACTAATCGAGGCCGCCTCTTTTATGGGATAGAAAAACGGGATGGGGAATAGAGATTCTTTCATATCTCGATTCCTCCTTTGTTCACTAAAAAAAAAAGATTTGTCGAAGATCAAAATTCAAAACAAGAATCACACTCCATCTAACATTCAAATTGAAACAGAACTGAAAGATTGAATGAAAGTTAAAACCAAAATTTGAGTCTCATAGAATTCAATAAGAAAATAAAAATAAAATGCTCTGGGACGGAAGGATTCGAACCTCCGAATGGCGGGACCAAAACCCGTTGCCTTACCACTTGGCGACGCCCCATTTCGATTTGTCCTCGACACTTATAAAAATTTAAGTAAGTATTGGTTGTTTGTCAACTCGATTTCAAATATCTATAGAATCGATTCTATTGTTACTAGGCTTTTGAGATGCGTAGTTTAATATGTGTAGATATTGAATTCAATTGAATTGATTGATCATTACATATTGATCATTACATAGAATTTAATTAAGATATTGTATGAAAGTATGATTTTTGCGATTCTCCTTGAGAATTTTTGATTATGGGGGTTCAAACAAAAAGAGCAAAAAGAGGAAGAAGTAGTTTTTGCCTACCGTACTTACCCCTCCTTTCCTTATATCAATAACTCAATCAAAAGGCAATTCTCTCCAAGAACAAAAAATGTCTGTTATGCTTAAGATCTTTAGTTTGATCTGTCTTAATTCTGCCCTTTATTCGAGTAGTTTTTTCTTCGGCAAATTGCCCGAAGCCTATGCTTTTTTGAATCCAATCGTAGATTTTATGCCAGTCATACCTGTGCTCTTTTTTCTCTTAGCTTTTGTTTGGCAGGCTGCTGTAAGTTTTCGATGAGATCCTTAATAATATCAATATCCTAGAAAATTCATGATTTTACCAATAAAAATTCTAATTATAAAAAAAAATTTAGTAAGATCTTATAAGATTTACAGTTTGAAATCTCGATTCAAACATTCATTAAAAGTATTGGATAGTTGTAAAAAACCCGACTTACTTCATTTCCCTTTTTTTGATCCTTTCCAGTGAAAGACCCTACTAGGGTCCGGTCCTTACAATATCTAATTAGGAAAGATATTTTTTAAATGAAGAACTATTATTTCAAATGAAATTTTGAAAATGATTTTTTAGAAAGAATTTCATTTCTTGGTGCCAAACTTGGATATGTGGTAGAAAAATGGATAATCTATTCTCTTTTTTATAAAAAAAAAAAAAAAGAAAAAATCTTGGAGATTTGTAATGCTTACTCTCAAACTCTTTGTGTACACAGTAGTGATATTTTTTGTTTCTCTCTTCATCTTTGGGTTCCTATCTAATGATCCAGGGCGTAATCCTGGACGTGAAGAATAAGACTAAACTAAAAAGAGTTTTTATTTTTCAACTTTCTTGTGATTTTATCTAGTACACACATTTAACTACGAAACTAAGAATAAGAACCAAGGAATTGCGAAAATTRARAAAATAAAAWAAAATAAAATCATCCGCGAAAATGGAAAGAGAGGGATTCGAACCCTCGGTACGAATAACCCGTACAACGGATTAGCAATCCGCCGCTTTAGTCCACTCAGCCATCTCTCCAAATTCAACTTGATAATTCCTATGCTACATTACACATAAACTAAGGAATCTTTCTTCTTCTTTATTCTAATTAGAATTCTATTTTTTTTTTTAATAATATTAAATATATTATATTGTAATTGTAAAAATTATCAATTTCGTTTATTAAAAAAAAACGGGGTATAAGGAAGAGCCTGAAAGAACCAAAATAGAAAAAAGAAAGAAGGCTAAAGAGGTCCTCTTTTCTTTGCGTTGGTTTTGTTCGAAAGGCTCTTCTTATTCTCATGGCCTGGTCAGTACTCAGCCGGGCCTTTTTTTGTTCCAACGAATTCTAAATAAAGAGTTAGAAAGAAAAAAATGCTTGTTATTTTATTAGTTCTTATATTATTTATTATTCTATTCTATATTATATTAGAATTCTATTCTATTGAATGTTCTTAATATTCAAATATATTCAAATTGAATTTGACTCTCCCCACGAAAAACGATTTTGTGATGACCCTATTTTGAGTAGCAAAATTCCCCTGTTCGACAAAAGGTATATTTGTATACAATAATCGGATTGTAGCGGGTATAGTTTAGTGGTAAAAGTGTGATTCGTTTTAATACCCCTTTATACAGTTAAAGGATCCTTCGGCTTGGTTCGTATGCCGATCAAAAACTTTATTTCTAAAAAGGATTGAATCCTTTTCCTCTCAATGACCAATTCCGGAGAAAATACGCATTCTCGTGATTTGTATCCAAAAGTCGCTTAGACATTGAAAAATTGGATTATGAAATAACGAAACAGAATTATTAGAATTGGATCAAAACTTCCAATTGAATAAGTATGAGTAAGGGATCCATGGCTGAAGATAGAAAGTTCTTTTCAAATTTCTAACCGTAACTAAATCTTCAATTTTGTATTTTGTAGGAAAGAGATTGAAGCAAAATAGCTATGAAACGATGCCTTTGGTTTACTAGAGGCATCACCATATTGTTTTAGCTCGGTGGAAAAAAAGACTTTTCCTCAGGATCCTAAGAATATTAAAGAATTAGTCTAATAACTAATAATATTTATATTTCACCAATTTAAGAATATTATTTAGAATAGTCACTGAATTTTCTAAATTTCATAGAATAATATTCTATAATAAAAATAAATAGAATATTAAATAATATTTTAAATATCTTTCATAATTATTTAATAATTAAATAACATTAAAGAAGATGAAATAAATATTATATTTAATATGAAATAAATCGAAATAAAGAACGGAGTAACTAGAAAGATTGTTGTTATAATCACTCTTATTCTAGAGGGATCATCTAGAAAGCTATTTCGTTTTGTCTGTATTCAGACCAAAAGCTGACGTAGATGTTATGGGTAGAATTTTTTGAGAATTTTGTTCAGATCATAGATCTCGTAATTTACTCATTTCCATAAAGGAGCCGAATGAAACCAAAGTTTCATGCTCGGTTTTGAATTAGAGATGCTCAAAATACTGAATCGACGTCGACTATAACCCCTAGCCTTCCAAGCTAACGATGCGGGTTCGATTCCCGCTACCCGCTATCTTTTATATATATTCTATTTTATATATAGTTATAGTTTAAATTTATATTAACTATTTAGATTTAACTATTTATATTCACATTAACTGAAACTGATACTAAATAAATAAGAAAATGCCAAAGATACAATTGAAGATAATATTGAAATGGAATTTCAGAATTCATATAAATAGAAAATGAAAATATATTCTATTAAATATTAAAATAGAATAAAAAATTCCAATTCAAAATAGATATGTCGAATTTCGTCTAATT